TCAACAAAAATTTGTTGCTTTTTACCAACTTGATGTTAAGGAATTTCTGGACCTAGAAATTCATTTCATACAATTGAACCTTTTCAAACTGTTTCTTTTTAAGAACCAAAAAAACTTGTGCCAAAATAACAGATGCCAAGAAGAACAAAAGGCCTTGGACACGTAATGGATCTTGAAGCACTATTTCTGCATCTCCCTGACCAAACCCTCCTACATTGGGATTGCTTGTTAATGGTTGATCAAGCTTGATGGATTCACCCTCTGAAACAAGAAGTTCTGGTCCTGGAGGTATAATATCAACCACTTGATATCCATCCGATGCATCAACTATGGTTATTTCATATCCTCCTTTTTCTTTACGTACTATTCTGCTTACTATACCTGCTGATGTAGCATTATAGACTGTATTGTTACTCTTGCTCCCATCAGGATAAATCTGACCCCTTCCTCTGTTCCCACCTACATATATGGGATATTTTAAGAAGTGAACGTCTTTCCTCGTAGCAGGGTCGGGGGAAAGAATGGGAAAGGCGATTTCACTATATTTCTGACCGGGAACAGGACCTATCACAAGAATATTTCTTTTATTGGGACGATAACTCTGAAAAGACAGATTTCCCATCTTTTCTCTCACCTCGGGAGAAATACGATCGGGGGGGGCTAATTCGAATCCCTCGGGTAAAATAAGAACAGCCCCTACATTCAAAGCCCCCTTTTTACCATTAGCAAGAACTTGTTTCAGTTGCATATCATAAGGGATTCGAACAACTGCTTCAAATACAGTATCAGGAAGCACGGCTTGCGGAACTTCAATATCCACGGGCTTATTAGCTAAATGGCAATTGGCACATACAATTCGTCCAGTTGCTTCTCGTGGGTTTTCATAACCCTGCTGCGCAAAAATGGGATATGCATTTGAAATAGATGCCCGAGTTATTACATATATCATGATCGATATAGAAATCGATTGAGTCATCTGTTCCTTTACCCAAGAAAAAGTATTTCTATTTTGCATGTCCAATCATTGATCCCGGAATTTCTACAATAAATTAGATAGGTAGCTAGTATAGTTCCCTATACACGAGTCTGTCATTGTACTGGGATAATTGTACTGGAATATAGGACGAATACCTTGAAGAACTAGAAGTATAAAGAATTAAGTAAGATTGAAAATGTTTTCTTTATATACGAAGAAAGATTCTGATTTGATTGATATCAGGAGATCAAATGAGTTCTTCATTCATTCATTGAATGATAAATGACTACAAGTGAAGGAGATACACGATTTAAATAATAGAAGATCCAATATTTCACAATTGTATCTAGAATAACTGGAAAAGTGGAAACAAGACTAGATATAATTTGATCGTTATGAACCAATCCAAAATCGTTGTAGACCGAACCAATCATTAGTTCCCAACCATGGGTCGAATGAAATCCGATCCATAAATCAGTAACTAAAAGAATCAAAAAAGCTTTTATTGTGTCACTTAAGTTATAGAGGAATTCCTGAATCCAAGAATTAAGAATGACAAGTTCCTCATTACCCAGAATAAAATAACCACTTAGAATAGCGAAACAAATTATATTTGTCGAGAAATCCAAAATGATATGGAGATGATATTCATTGTGTGTTTTGACCAATTGTATCGTTTCCTTGTGTATTCCTGTACGAAGTTTTTGTATATGCGTCTCCGGGTACTCCTTTATCATTTCATCCAAGAGGAATAGTTCTTCCAATTCTATGAATCTTTCTAGAACGTTTTTCTCTTGAATATCATTCAAAAAAGTTTCGGATTTCCCGGTATTCCACCAATTAGTAAACCAAGGTTCCAGACATTTATTAAATGAGAGAGAGACCCACCAGGGCAAAAATATTATGGATGAAATATATGGGAGGGAGACCCAGGCTTTCTTTTTTTTTTTCATTTTTATCCTAAAAGGACCCTTATTCTATTTCTATATTCCTTTCCTTATAGATCCGAGATCTAAATTATTAGACAAAAATAGGAAATAGATCCATGGGTTCAATACCTTTTTATAGAACTCGTACTTCAGAGAAATATCAGATAGAGTCGACGGTTGTATTAAAAAGGAAATTTGCAAGTTTTTTTTTTCAATTTTTTCTTCAGTTCATTTCAAAATACTTCAATTGGTACCCGCAAGAAATAGGCCAATTCGGCAGCTTTTTGTTCAATTTCTCGTGGAGTAAAATACTCATCAGTACGAGTCAAGGGAATGGCTCCTTGGCCTCTGATTTCCATATAAAGGACACGACGAGGATAAAGACCCTCTTTAACCTCCATTCTGATGGATTGGATATCTCTCATAAGTAAGCGAAGGAAGATGCGACGATTTATTCCAGGAAATCCCCAACGAAAAATACACACTATTCCTTCTTTTCTATCGAATCGGTCATAACCACTACCTACATTCCATGAAATTGTGCACCACAAATAGGAGCTAATGAATAGACCTGCGATCCCATAGAAAGACATCACTATCCCTTGTGGAAAAAAAATAATTTGCTGAGATGGAAATACGGATATCAGATTCCTACCAAGATAACTGGAAGTTCCAACCACTAAGAATCCTAGTGAACCTAAAAAAAGGATACAGGCCCAGAAAAAATTACTTGTTTTTCGAGACCCCATTATAAGTTCTATCCATATATGTTCTGATCGCCAATTCATACTCTACTAGATCCAGTTGCATTCGATTGGAATTGAGAGAATAACCCAAATGAATTTTACTTTCTTGATCCCGAAGTAACTTTCATTAACTAGCACTATTCTGATGTAAACCGTTAGAAGTAATTTGTTAGATACATTGACTTTCCATTTAAATAAAATATTCGCCGATCCATTTTTAATTTAACCAGCTATACCTGCATATACATGCATTTATGCGGATATCATGTATCCGCATGCATAACAGTTCTTTCATTTGTGTTCGTAAAGAGTCACATATCGTACCATATTACACTAAATAAATATCTGTATTATGATCCAGTGTTGAAATAAATTGATGAGATTTGGTCCCATCGGATCTAGACAATCTTATTTTTTTGGACATGAAGAGATAAAGAAGCCATTGCAATTGCCGGAAATACTAGGCCCACTAAAGGCACAAAAATAGAGGGTAAGTTGAGATCTGTCATAGAATGGGTGCCTCGATTTAATATTTCTATCTATTAGAAAGAGAAAGATATCTTATGATATGATAAGTATATCTATCCTAAGTATATCTATCCTAAGTATATATCATAAACTGTATTATATTTATAATATAATTTAATAATATTATTTATATTATATATAATAATAATATTATAATTATATATTAAATTAATATAATAATTTATTAAATTTAATAAATTATTAATATTTAGAAATTAATATTTATAAGTAGTTAATAAGTAGTTAATAAGTGCAAGGAATGTAGAACTAAATAAAATAAGTGTACCTATTCATCTTTCTACACGAATATGTATGATAATTCGCTTTATTAATATATTTTAATATTCTTCTCCCATCCTTATTTCTTTGTATCTTTCTAATCTAATAAGGAGTTTATAAAGATTTTATTAGGAGTTTGCGACTCTAACTAATTCGATCCATCCAACAAATGGGGATTCATAGTAAAATAAAAAACGGGGGTTATCGATATATATAGAAATAACTTCTATTCTCTATTTTATATTTATTTCTTTTTATTTTGATTTCGATATTTTTTTTTATTGTCTATATTAATACGTAAGAAGGCCAGATAATTTTTTTTTTTTTCCCTAATTCCTCGGAGGGAAAAATTCACTTTTTTATCCTGTTGATAGAAGGTTCGTGATTACTAATCATGAATAGAGGTAGGATAAAAAAATAGATCTGGAGGAAAAAAAAAAGTAATTACCCGAAACTTCTAACTCTTATTACATTACAAGTAGAACTTATGTCATCAAAGAAAACACCATTCTTTTTAGTTTTTTTTTTGATTACGATGAACTAAATACTTGTTCGCTACAAATAACTGAATTTAGTGCTATACTTTATTAATTTTTTGAATTTTGATTCAAGGGAAAGAAACCGTGGAGCTGAAATAACTCACTCAGAACACCTTTTAAAGGATTACGTGGTACAATTGGGTCAAATAAGCCTTTATGGAATAAATACTCAGCCGCTTGTGAACCATCGGGTACTGTCTTATTCAATGTTTGTTCAATTACTCTTTTACCCGCAAATGCAACGTAGGCATTAGGTTCAGAAACAATGACATCTCCCAACATACCAAAACTGGCTGTTACTCCACCGGTTGTAGGAGATGTAAGGATTGATACATAGAATAATTTTTTATTTGATTGATAATTATATGAAGCGGAAGATATTTTAGCCATTTGCATCAAACTCAAACTTCCTTCTTGCATGCGCGCTCCTCCAGAAGCACACACAATAATGACAGGTAAAGATAGATTAGTAGCATACTCGATCAAACGGGTGATTTTCTCGCCTACTACGGATCCCATACTACCTCCCATGAACTTAAAATCCATAACTCCAATTGCTATGGGAATACTATTTAGTTGACCTATGCCTGTTTGAACAGCTTCAGTTAAACCTGTATTTCTTTGATAAGAATCGATACGATCTCTATAGGGTTCCCCCTCTGAATGAAATTCAATGGAGTCCATAGAGATCATATCTTCATCCATAGGATCCCAAGTCCCCGGATCAATCGAAAGTTCGATTCTATCTAAACTGCTCATTTTCAAATGATATCTACACTGTTCACAAATATTCATTTTTGACCTAAAAAATTTTTTATAATTTAATCCATAACAATTTTCGCATTGAACCCATAAATGTCTGTATTTTTTCTTTATACCGAAATCATTAGATCTTCTTCTTATATTGAAATCACTGCCATTTTTACTAGTTCTTATACCAGAACTCCCACTTTCACTACCAGTTACATTTTCAGTACAAACGAAACTATAAATGTAACTGTCA